AATTGGAAAATGCTATAACCGTAAAAAATGAAATGTCACAATATTTTTTTCATACATGGCAAAGTGCTGGAAAAGAAAGAATTTCTTTTACGCACCCACCCAGTTTGTCAACCTTTTTCGAAATGATAGAACGGAAAATGTTTCTGTTTACAATAGATAAACTCGACTCAAATGAAAACGAATTATATAATCATTGGAATTATAATAATAAAGAAAAAATAAAAAATCTAAACAACAAATTTATATCGATAGTTAAGACTATAGATATAATTGGAGGGAAAAAATCTCTTATTCTCGATGAACTCGAGAGCAGAAAGAGATTATGCAAATTTTTCAATAATAAAAAAAAAAAATACTTACCTGAAGTATATGACCCTTTTTTAAATGGTGCCTCCCGAGGACAAATTTTAAAATGTTTTTGGCTTTCAATCAAGGATAAAATTTCGATACAAAATTACATCGAAAGGGGCTGGATAAATAAGATTTATGGTATCTTTCTTATTATTCATAACTTAAAATTTCAACAGGAAAAAAAAGAATTTGATATAATTGATAAAAAATCATTAGAAAACAAAATTAGTTTTTTGTTGAATTTAATCAACGAATTTGATGGAAAACCAACATCAAATTTTAAAAAAAATTATTTACTTCCTGAATCTAAAGAAGTAAGAATAAATTCAGAAGGGAGAAAAAAAAATTTTATATTTGAAAACGTTCAAATTGATCCTAACAAAAAAAAAATTAGAAAACAATTTATTGCGCTAAAAGAAATCATAAAAAACGTTCCTCGATGGTCACACAAATTAGTCGACCATTTAGAACAAGCGGAAGAACGATATGAAAACCTAGAACTTTTGGGAAAGTGTCCTCCGGTTCGTTCAAGAAAAAGTAAACGTGTACCGATTTATAATGATGATCTAGAATATAACAATACTTTTAAAAATCCCCAAGATCTTAAAACTGACGACGCAGACGACATTGTTGTGATACGTTATTCACACCAACCGGATTTTCGGCGAGACATAATCACAGGTTCGATGCGAGCCCAAAGGCGTAAAACAATTATTTGTAAAGCTTCTGAAGCAAATATACATTCCCCCTCTTTTTTGGAACGAACCGAACCTTCCCTTTCTTTTGAGATTTCCGAGCTAATTAAAAAAAATTTTCAAAATTGGCTATGTAAAAATACAGATTTCAAAATTATAGATTATACAGAGAAAAAGACAAAAGAAAGTACTAAAAAAAAAAAAGCTAACAAAAAAGAAGAAGAAAAAAGAAGAGAAAAAAGACGGATAGAAATAGCCGAAGCCTGGGATAGCTTTGTATTGGCTCAAGTAATAAGAGGTCTTATGTTAGTAACCCAATCAATTCTAAGAAAATATATAATATTACCATCATTGATAATAGTTAAAAATATCCTCCGTATACTTTTATTTCAATTTCCTGAATGGTCCGAAGATTTAACTGATTGGCGGAAAGAAATGCATGTTAAATGCACTTATAACTGCGTTCAATTATCAGAAAAAGAATTTCCTAAAAACTGGTTAAAAGATGGTATTCAGATAAAGATCCTATTTCCTTTTCGTCTTAAACCTTGGCACAAATCTAAGCTACGAGAAAGATATACCTATCCACTGAAAAATAAAGAACAAAAAAATGATTTTTTTTTTTTAACCGTTTGGGGAATGGAAACCGAACTTCCTTTTGGTTCTCCACGAAAACAACGTTCATTTTTTGAACCTATTTTTAAAGAACTCAAAAAAAAACTTCAAAAATTGAAAAAGAAGTGTTTTAAGGGTCTAAAAGAAAGAAGAATAATTTTTATAAATGTCTCAAAAGAAAAAAAACATTTGCAATTAGTTGACTTGAAAGAAAAAGAAATATATGAATTGAATCAAAAAAAAAAAAAAAAATGGCTACGAAATAATAATAATAATAAAATTCATGAATCGTCCATTAATATTCAATCTAGGAAGTGCATAACTTGTGCATTGAGAAAACAAAAACTACAAGGACTAACTACGCGAACAAAGATAATTGTAAATGAAACACAAAAAATGTTAAAAGACAATAAAAAAGAATTTATAAGCCTACATATAAATATTAGTTCGAATAAAATCAGTTATGATGATAAAATATTGGAATCGCCAAAAACGATTTTACACCGCTTAAAAAGAATAAATGTTCGATTAATTCGTAAAACCAATTATTTTATAAACCTTTTCCTTGAAAGTATATATAGAAATATTTATAAATATATCAATAATATTTCTAGACTAACTGTACAATTTTTTTTTTTGAAAGAACAACAAAAAAAATGGAATAAATACAGTTGCTTTACTAACGATATTACCCATCCTAACTATATTTGCAATAATGAAACAAAGCACGAAAAAATTTATAAATATAAAACAAACAAAAATATAACTACAGTTATTTATACTATAACGGAGTTACTTTATAATATTAGTAATAAGAGTTTACATTCTTTTTGTGACTTATCTTATTTGTCACAAGCATATGTGTTTTACAAATTATCACAAAACAAGGTTTTGAACTTTTTTAATTTATATAAGTTAAGATTAAGATCTGTTTTTCAATCTAATGTAACATCCCTGTTTCTTAAAAATAAGATAAAAAATTATTTTATTGGAACACATAAAACATTGCATTCCGAATTGAATCATAAGAATAAGAAGCCGCACAATTTTCGAAGAATACATCAATGTAAAAATGGGTTAAAAGGTTATTATCAAAATGATTTAGCTGAGTTTATAACACAAGAAAGTCGAAATAAAGTAAATCAACACTCTCTAGTTCAAAATAACCATTTCAATAAATTTGTTTCCTATGAAAAAAATAGATTAATTAACTTTGAAAAAAATGTTAAAAAACAAGAGAGCTACGACCTTTTATCATATAATTTTATTAAGTCTGAAGATCATAAGAATTCCTCCATTTCTGTAGTATCTGAACAAGTAAATCATAACCGATATTTTTTTTATAATTACGACAAAAGTAAATGCCAATTTTTTAATATGTTGGTAGATATTCTGGTAAAAAATTGTCTAGTAGAAAATAATATTATACATATAAAGAAAAACTCTACTAGACAATTTTTTCATTGGATATTTCTCAATTTGTGTTTTAGCAAAAAAATTGATATTGGGGTCTGTAGAAATATGGATATTGACACCAACAGTAGTAAATATATTAAGATTAGAACTAATAATTATCAAAAAATTGCAAATAAGAAAGTTCGTTTTTTTACCACAATTCATCAAAATCAACGGATCAATCCATTCAATAAAAAAAAAAAACTTTTTGATTGGATGAGAATGAATGAAGAAATACTAAATTGTTACATATTTAAGCTCCGACTTTGGGTTTTTCCAGAATTTTTTATACTTCATAATTTGTATAAAAATAAACCATGGACCATACTAATGAAGTTGCTCCTTTTAAATTTTAATGTAAATAAAAGCACCACTGTAAAGAAAAAAATAAATTTTTTTATATCAATTTTGTCATTAGAAAAAAAAAAAAGCGAAAAAGAATTCACAATCCAGACAGATTTTGAATCAACTCTATTAAACTATGAAAAAGATATTACAGAAAATTCTGGAATATCAAAGATGAAAAAAAAGACAAAATCATACCAGAACAACATAGACGCGAAATTGGATTTCTTGCTAAAAAGATATTTTCTTTTTCAATTGAGATGGGATGGTCTTTTAAATAAAAAAATAATCAATAATATTAACGTATATTGTCTCCTGCTTAGACTGCTAAACCCAAAAGAAATTACTATAGCCTCCATTCAAAGGGGGGAACTAAGTCTGGGTATTTTTCGAATTGAGGAAAATTTAACTCTTACAAAATTGCTTAAACGAACAATAGTACTTATAGAACCCGTTCGACTGTCTATAAAAAGTGCCGAGCATTTTATTATGCATCAAACTATGGGGATTTCGGTGATTCATAAGAGCAACCACACAATTAATCAAAGATTCCAACAAAAGGGCCATACTGATAAGCCAAATTCTGATGAATTAATTCCAGAGCCTCAAAAGATTACTGAAAATCAAGACAAAACTTATTATGATTTGTTTGTTCCTGAAAGTATTTTATCCCCCAGACGTCGTAGAGAATTCAGAATTCGAATTTGTTTCTATTCTATGAATAGAAATGGTATACCTCTAAATGCGCCCTTTTGGAATGAAAATCAGGGAAAAAGTCAAGTTTTAAATAAAAGAAAAAGAGAGACAAATACACTAATTATAAAATTTTTTCTTTGGCCTAATTATCGCTTAGAAGATTTCGCTTGTATGAATCGCTATTGGTTTGATACCAATAATGGCAGTCGTTTCGGTTTGCTAAGGATACATATGTATCCACAATTTTTAAACTGAACTGACCCATGTACTCAAAAAAAGTAAAATACGGATTGACTTTATTGCCCACGCTATATTATGAAGACAAAGAAATGCACACATACATTGTTTTACATTTCATTCTGATACATGATACTAATTGAACGAAATATTCGTTATTTTAAATTTTTAGGGATATAATTTTCATCGTTTGTGAGTGTAGATAACCTTCTTTTTGTCTACCTATTGGACGACTATTTTACAGTTGGTAATTTTTACCAAAATTAAGATTATTATAGTGTGTATGCCAAATAATAATAAAAAAGAGTAGCACTTTTTTTATTGATAATAAAAGATATATCTAGTAATTAAAGGCCTGTGGGGGGAAGATTTAATTTTATGGTAAAAAAGTCATTCATCTCGGTTATTTCGCACGAAGAAAAAAAAGAAAATCGGGGGTCTGTTGAATTTCAAATACTAAGGCTCACTAATAGGATACGAAAACTTTCTTTACATTTGGAATTGCACAAAAAAGATTATTTATCTCAGAGAGGCCTCCGGAAAATTTTAGGAAAACGCCAAAGGATGTTGTCTTATTTGTCAAAGAAAAATAGAATACGTTATAAACAATTAATTAATCAGTTAGATATTCGCGAATCAAAAACGCGTTAATTTGAGGGGTCGCTTTGAATTATTTGATTTAGTATATCTTGAATTTTAATGAACTTATTTTACCTTTCAATAATTCATGAAAAAATGAATCGAGTAAAAACCTATGAATATACCAGCTACAAGAAATGACCTCATGATAGTAAATATGGGACCCCACCACCCATCAATGCATGGTGTTCTTCGACTCATCGTTACTCTCGATGGTGAAGATGTTATTGATTGTGAACCAATATTAGGATATTTACACCGAGGAATGGAAAAAATTGCGGAAAACCGAACAATTATACAATATTTGCCTTATGTAACGCGTTGGGATTATTTAGCTACTATGTTCACAGAAGCAATAACCGTAAATGGACCAGAGTTGTTCGGAAATATTCAAGTACCAAAAAGAGCCAGCTATATTCGAACAATTATGTTGGAGTTGAGTCGTATAGCTTCGCATTTGTTATGGCTTGGCCCTTTTATGGCAGATATTGGGGCGCAGACTCCTTTCTTCTATATTTTCAGAGAAAGAGAGTTAGTATATGATCTATTTGAAGCTGCCACTGGTATGCGAATGATGCATAATTTTTTTCGGATTGGGGGAGTAGCGGCCGATTTACCTTATGGCTGGATAGATAAATGTTTAGATTTTTGCGATTATTTTTTAACAGGAGTTACTGAATATCAAAAACTTATTACACGAAATCCTATTTTTTTAGAACGAGTTGAGGGGGTAGGCATTATTGGAAGAGAGGAAGTAATAAATTGGGGTTTATCAGGACCAATGCTGCGAGCCTCTGGAATACAATGGGATCTCCGTAAAATTGATCATTATGAGTGTTACGCCGAATTGGATTGGGAAGTACAGTGGCAAAAAGAAGGAGACTCATTAGCTCGATATCTCGTACGCATAGGCGAAATGACAGAATCCATCAAAATTATTCAACAGGCTCTAGAAGGAATTCCAGGGGGACCATATGAGAATTTAGAAATCCGATATTTTGAGAGAGAAAGGAATCCAGAATGGAATGACTTTGACTATCGATTTATTAGTAAAAAGCCTTCTCCTACATTTGAATTGCCTAAACAAGAACTCTATGTGCGAGTTGAAGCCCCAAAGGGGGAATTGGGTATTTTTTTGATAGGGGATCAGAGTGGTTTTCCTTGGAGGTGTAAAATTCGCCCGCCTGGTTTTATCAATTTGCAAATTATTCCTGAGTTAGTTAAAAGAATGAAATTGGCTGATATTATGACAATACTAGGTAGCATAGATATCATTATGGGAGAAGTTGATCGTTAAAATGATAATTGATAGAATCGAAGTACAAGATATCAATTCTTTTTTTAGATTGGAATTTTTAAAACAGGCTTATGGCATTCTATGGATACTTATTCCTGTTTTTACTCCTGTATTCGGAATAACAATAGGTGTACTAGTAATTGTATGGTTAGAAAGAGAAATATCCGCAGGGATACAACAACGTATTGGACCTGAATACGCAGGGCCTTTAGGAGTTCTTCAAGCTTTAGCTGATGGAGCAAAACTACTTTTCAAAGAAAACCTCTTTCCATCTAGAGGAGACACTCGTTTATTCAGTATCGGACCTTCCATAGCGGTCATATCCATTTTAGTAAGCTATTTGGTAGTTCCTTTTGGTTCTCGTCTTGTTTTAGCGGATCTCAATATTGGTGTTTTTTTATGGATTGCCATTTCAAGTATTGCTCCCATTGGCCTTCTTATGTCAGGATACGGATCAAATAATAAATATTCTTTTTTAGGTGGTCTACGAGCGGCTGCTCAATCGATTAGTTATGAAATACCATTAACTTTATGTGTCTTATCAATATCTCTACGTGCGATTCGTTAAGACATAAATTTTTCCATATTTCTTCCTTTCTATTTTATAGTAAGAGAGTGGAACGAATTGAGTAAATATCTTCATTTTTTATTCAGCTGGATCAACTAAACCTGAGAGTTATATGAGTGAAAGAAAACAGCTTATATATAAACTAGCTGTAAAAAAATTGAGTCTCACTTTATATATATTATATATATTTATCTATATATAAATGTTTATATGTTAGAGAAACAAACGGAAATAAACATAAGCAAACGAAAGCCTTTGCCCCAATATTGGGTAACTAGTCATCCTTACTTGAAGCGGGCTAAAAAGATAAACTATAGTGAGTTTCACTATCGTTTGTATGTATTATCATACATGGATTACTTTAACGTAACGGATGATTGAACAAAAACGAGTGGATGAGTAGAAACACCAAGATACACAAAGGATTTGTAATGGAGATTATGTAAAATAATAAGAATATTTCTGCATAATGTACAAAGAATATTAATTGGGGCTTTCAGTTAGTAGAAATTATTAGGCAGTACTCCCTCCAATTCCGATCCAGAGTATGCTCCTATCCGTCGATTAAATAAATGACTATTGGCAACGAAATAATCCTTTGGTTTGCTTTTCTAACTACACTTTTCGCAGAAACAGAACGAAGACATAGAAACCACAAAAAAGAAATACAATTAAAGGAAAGGATAAAAACTATCTTTTTATTCTTTCTTTCGACTTTTATTTGTTCTATATTCATATTTATCTACTAGATAGAATTCAGATCATAATTCCAGAATTAATGTAAAATTCTTTTCGTATGTAAAAAGGAAGGGTTATTGATATCTTTATATAGAGTATTTCATTGAAGAGTTAAATTATTACTCAACAAATAAAATTTCAAAAATCTTTTGAAATTATTAAATCAAAGGACGAGATCAATTCAGCAGCACTTTAATTTATTTAAATTCAAATTAATTTTAAAATATAAATAAAATATATATAATTATTAAATTATTAAAGCAGACCAAACAGAATTCAATTGGTCTAATTCGGGATCGTACAATATATTTTTACCCTATCCATCTTATAAAGATAAAAAAAAATAATAATAATACTGACTCGATCCTTAGATTTATTTAAGGTCCTCAAGGAGCCGTATGCAGTGAAAATCTCATGTACGGTTCTGGAATAGCGATGGAAACAGTGATGGTATCACCGACTATGATTATCTAATAGTTCAAGTACAGTTGATATAGTTGAGGCACAATCAAAATATGGTTTTTGGGGATGGAATTTGTGGCGTCAACCTATAGGGTTTATTATTTTTCTAATTTCTTCCCTAGCAGAATGTGAAAGATTACCCTTTGATTTACCCGAAGCAGAAGAAGAATTAGTAGCAGGTTATCAAACCGAATATTCGGGTATCAAATTTGGTTTATTTTATGTTGCTTCTTATTTAAACCTATTAGTTTCTTCATTATTTGTAACAGTTCTTTATTTGGGAGGCTGGACTATCTTCTCTATTCCGCACATATTCCTTTTAGAGTTTTTTGAAATAAATAAACCATACGGTGTTTTTGAACGGACAATTAATATCTTTATTACATTAGCTAAAACTTATTTGTTCTTGTTCATTCCTATCATAACAAGATGGACTTTACCTAGGATAAGAATGGACCAGCTGTTGAATCTTGGATGGAAATTTCTTTTACCTATTTCTCTCGGTAATCTATTATTAACAACTTCTTCTCAACTATTTTCACTGTAAAAGGCTATGATAGCCTATATTCCCAACTTGGGTCAAATAAGAGAAATAAACAAAGATAAAATTAATAAAATTATATATATATTCACGATATGTTCCCTATGGTAACTGGGTTCATGAATTACGGTCAACAATCAGTACGAGCTGCAAGGTACATTGGTCAAAGTTTCATGATTACCTTATCCCACGTAAATCGTTTACCCATAACTATTCAATATCCTTATGAAAAAGTAATCACTGCGGAGCGTTTCCGCGGGCGAATCCATTTTGAATTTGATAAATGTATTGCTTGTGAAGTATGCGTTCGTGTATGCCCTATAGATCTACCCGTCGTTGATTGGAAATTGGAAACTGATATTCGAAAAAAACGATTACTTAATTACAGTATTGATTTCGGAATCTGTATATTTTGTGGTAATTGTGTTGAGTATTGTCCAACAAACTGTTTAGCAATGACTGAAGAATATGAACTTTCTACTTATGATCGTCATGAATTGAATTATAATCAAATAGCTCTGGGGCGTTTACCAATAGTAATAATTGACGATTATACAATTCGAACTATTTTGAATTCGCCTCAAATTAAAAATCAGTAAATCATTGATTAAAGCAAATTTTTTAATTATTAAGGTTCAGTTTTGATTTAAAGAAATGAGTTTTTCCGTTTTGTTTGATCTCAATAATTACGAATATCCACTGGTTATTCGTTGGTAAGACGCGCATTTTAATTTGGATTGAAAATTTATGAATATCTCTGACATTATTTCGACACGGTTAGTTTCGTATTCGAGCTGCTCTATTCAGAGAAAAAATAAAATTTGTACAATAACTGTACCCACATTAATTTACACCCCCTAGGATTTAATGCAAGAATAAATTTCTTATGAATCAACTATTTTTTCTAGTCTGGTTTCAATTCAATAAGGTCATGAAAAATTTTTTGAGTTATTTATCTCTTATCCTACATATAATGGATTTGCATGGACCCATACATGATTTTCTTTTAGTCGTTCTGGGATTAGGTCTTATCTTAGGCGGTATAGGAGTAGTATTACTTATAAACCCAATTTATTCTGCCTTTTCATTGGGATTAGTTCTTGTTTCTATATCCCTATTCTATATTCTATCAAATTCATATTTTGTAGCTGCGGCACAACTCCTTATTTATGTGGGAGCTATAAATGTTTTAGTAATATTTGCTCTAATGTTTATGAACGGTTCAGAATATTACAAAGATTTTAATCTTTGGACTATTGGGAATGGGGTTGCTTTGCTGGTTTGTACAAGTATGTTTGGTTTATTAATGACTATTATTACAGATACGGCATGGTACGGGATTATTTGGACTACAAGGGCAAACCAGATTATAGAACATGATTTGCTAAGTAATAGTCAACAAATTGGAATTCATTTATCGACAGAGTTTTTTCTTCCCTTTGAATTCATTTCGATAATTCTTTTAGCCGGTTTGATAGGTGCAATTTCCGCGGCGCGCCAATAATAATAAGGAAAAATTCTCTCAACTTATCAACAGCAATCCAAATCGAATTTCATTCTGTATTATCACATTTATTTACAGAATTTTAAATTGTTTATGTCTAAAATAGAAATTTTTTTATTCGACCTATTCCCAATATATTTCTTTGTTCCATACTTTGTTTTTATATTCTAGTAACTAGTAAATTGAATTAAATGCGTTGCTCATCTTATATTGAAATGAATCAAATTACTAAGGAGTTGTTCAATGATGCTGGAACATGTACTTGTTTTGAGTGCCTACTTATTTTCTATCGGTATCTATGGATTGATCACCAGCCGAAATATGGTTAGAGCTCTTATGTGTCTTGAACTTATACTAAATGCCGTTAATATAAATTTAGTAACATTTTCTGATTTTTTTGATAGCCGCGAATTAAAAGGAAATATTTTCTCCATTTTTGTGATAGCCATTGCAGCGGCCGAAGCAGCTATTGGACCAGCTATTGTTTCGTCAATTTATCGTAATAGAAAATCAATTCGTATCAATCAATCGAATTTGTTAAATAAGTAGTATAGTAGTATTAACCATACAAATTAGAATATTCATAAATTGGAATTAGCGCGTATTATACATTTTGGATGATCGTGTTTGTGAAACTATAAGAAATCAAAGTATCTTGGTTCTCTCCCATGAGTCGATCCATAAGTAGATTGATTAGAAAAATTCTGATAAATCGGAATCATTGATTCATCTAGTATCTAAATATATGATTCATTTACAAGTTTACTAGATCGAAAAATTTTTATTAAAAAAAAATGATAGATAGATCCAATGTCACATTCCGTAAAGATTTATGATACGTGTATCGGGTGTACTCAATGTGTCCGAGCTTGCCCCACGGATGTATTAGAAATGATACCTTGGGACGGATGTAAAGCTAAGCAAATTGCTTCTGCTCCACGAACAGAGGATTGTGTGGGTTGTAAAAGATGTGAATCCGCCTGTCCAACGGATTTCTTGAGTGTTCGGGTTTATTTGTGGCATGAAACAACTCGAAGTATGGGTCTAGCTTATTGATACGTTCCAAAAAACCCGACTTGAATACGACTACATTTTATTTTTTTACCTTTACCGACAAAAGCGCGTGCTCAAATATATATTTGAGCACGCGCTTTTCTGGTCCGAGTCTATCTTTCTTTTTTTTACTACGAATTTTTTTCCTTGGTTAACTATAATTGTAGTTTTGCCAATATTTGCGGGTTCCCTAATTTTCTTATTTCCTCATAGAGGAAATAAGGTAATTAGGTGGTATACTATTTCTATATGTATAATAGAACTCCTTTTAACAACCTATGCATTCGGGTATCATTTCCAATTGAACGAGCCGTTAATCCAACTGATAGAGGATTATAAATGGATACATTTTTTTGATTTTTCCTGGAGATTGGGAATAGATGGAATTTCGCTGGGACCCGTTTTGCTGACGGGATTTATCACTACTTTAGCTACTTTAGCGGCTCGGCCGGTTACTCGAGAGTCCCGATTATTCCATTTTCTGCTGTTAGCAATGTATAGCGGTCAAATCGGACCATTTTCTTCTCAAGACATTTTACTTTTTTTCATCATGTGGGAATTAGAATTAATTCCAGTTTATCTACTTATATCCATGTGGGGTGGAAAGAAACGTTTGTATTCAGCGACAAAATTTATTTTGTACACTGCGGGAAGTTCTGCCTTTTTATTAATGGCAATTCTAGGTATTTGTTTAGCTGGTTATAATGAACCAACATTAAATTTTGAAACATCAGTGAATCAATCATATCCTGTAGAACTCGAAATTCTTTTCTATATTGGTTTTTTTATTGCTTTTGCTGTTAAATTGCCGATTATACCCTTACATACTTGGTTACCAGACACACATGGAGAGGCACATTACAGTACTTGTATGCTTCTAGCTGGAATCTTATTAAAAATGGGAGCGTATGGATTGGTTCGGATCAATATGGAATTATTGCCTCGCGCCCATTCTATATTTTCTCCTTGGTTGATGATAGTCGGCACAATTCAAATAATCTATGCAGCTTCAACATCTCCCAGTCAACGTACTTTAAAAAAAAGAATAGCTTATTCCTCCGTATCCCATATGGGTTTCATAATTATAGGACTTGGTTCTATAAGCGATACAGGACTCAACGGGTCTATTTTTCAAATAATTTCTCATGGATTTATTGGCGCTGCACTTTTTTTCTTGGCAGGAACGAGTTATGATCGAATACGTATTGTTTATCTCGATGAAATGGGCGGAATGGCTATCACAATTCCAAAACTATTTACGACTTTCAATATCTTATCAATGGCCTCTCTTGCATTACCGGGCCTGGGCGGTTTTGTTGCAGAATTGATAGTATTTTTTGGAATACTTACTAGCCAAAAATATCTTTTAATGCCCAAAATCTTAATTACTTTTGTCATGGCAATTGGAATAATATTAACTCCTATTTATTCATTATCTATGTTACGCCAGATGTTCTATGGATACAAGCTTTTTACTACCCCAAACTCTTATTTTGTTGATTCTGGGCCGAGGGAATTGTTTCTTTCGATCTCGATTCTTTTACCTGTAATAGCTATTGGCATTTATCCAGATTTCGTTTTCTCACTATCAGTTGAGAAAGTCGAAGCTCTTCTATCTAATTTTTTTTATCCATAGTTTTCGTGAATAAACCAAAAAATGAAACAAAAATATTCTGATTTTCCAAATTTTTTGAATGAAAAATAAGTACTTTATTCTTCATTCTTCTCTAAAGTTTGAGTAAAATAAATGGGAGTTATATTATAATTATGTATGTAATCAAGCGAGAATCCATTAATGGGTTCTCGCTTGATTACACCAAATTTTCTTATATACACTTATACTTTCCTATGTTTATTTTGTATTGTTCAAGTACTTTTTTCATTCAATTAGATGTTAATGTAAATGAACCATAACTATGTAACCCTATTCCTAATAAATTAACCCCAAAATAGCATATCCAAATTATAAGAAAGCCCGTCGAGGCCACAATTGCAGAATTTTCACTTTTCAAAATTTTATTTGTTCGAATATGTAAATAAATTCCAAATACGGTCCAAGTAATAAATGCCCAAGTCTCCTTTGGATCCCAATTCCAATATGAACCCCATGCTTCATTAGCCCATACTGCTCCCGAAAGAATACCTATTGTTAAAAAGATAAATCCTAGACTAATAATACGAAAACCCCAAAGATCCAATTGTTCAATCAATTGAAACCTGTAATAATTCCTAGAATAAATAAAAGAAGTTTTTATTAAACTTAAACGATTTTTTTTTTCTATTATGTATTGAATCTTGCCCAGCAAAAATGGCTCGTTTACCAAATCTTTACTTTTACGAAAATTTCGGATGAAATTTTGAAATGTAATGACTAAAAGAGCTAGTGATAATAATGCTCCGCATAAAAGAGCTGCATAGCCCAATAGCATCATACTTACGTGCATCATTAACCAATGGGATTGGAGAGCAGGTACTAATATTTCGGATTGATTCATTTCAGTTAAAAGACCTGAAGTAGCAAAACCTTGGGTAAAAATAGCACTTGGCGCCGTTATTGCGTTTAAATTGAAATAGGTTTTCATTTTTTGAAAATACGGAACGATATGAATACTGGAAAAACTCCATGAAAGAAAGATTAATGATTCATATAAATTACTTAATGGGAAATGTTGCAAATAAATCCACCGAGTAACTAATAATGCGGTTAGACAGGAAAAAGTAGTCATCATCCCCTTTTCTGACGAATCAGATAGTCCTATGATTTCATCTACTAATAAGGTTAGCAAATGAATTGTAATTACAATCGAAACGACTGAAAAGGATATATGTGTAAATATATGCTCTAAAGTTGAAAATATCATAACAAATAAAAAAAAGGGGGGGTTCAATTATCCTATAATTGAAATTGAACTTAGGGGTTGGACTTAGTATAGGACTAACTCTTTTAGAAATTTTAAAAATGACATGCCGCCACTCGGACTCGAACCGAGATGCTCTAGCACTGCTTCCTAAGAGCAGCGTGTCTACCGATTTCACCATAGCGGCTTGTTCTAAATCATAATAACCCTTTTTTGATTCAATTGTCGAGAGTGAAGTAATCAATTTCTATTTCTATTTTTTGATTGATCCTCGAGTGGAAAGATAGGATCTAAAATCTGCGTATTCGCTCTATAATCACTTAAAAAAGGAAAGGGCTCTTATTTTTTTTAATTTAGTTCACAATTTCAAGTCAGGGTATATCTAGTGATAGTGACTTAAAGCAATAATTATTTAGCAAGTTATAAAACACATTTTAATTAATTTAATTAATTAGTTTTAACTATCTATTAGTGACTACAAAATTTCTATATGTTCGTCTCTAATTTAATTAGTTTAATAAAGATATTCAATATACAAGTAATATACAAAATCGTATAGTTATTCTATACAATATAGACAATACAAGCTCAAACTTTTTTATTATCGATGGGGATTTTTATTTTCCCCATCATAAAAACCATAAAACATACTCACAAGAAGGGTTTAATCTTCTTTTTGTGTTTATTCTTTATTTAAAACTTTATTTAAAATTTAAAAGAAAAAATAATTTTTGAATTATAAAAGCAAAACAAATTAAATTTATCATTGTTATTGATCGGGTCAAAAAAAAATTATATAAAAAATATATTATATAAATAAATAAAAACTTAATAGAAATATAATTTTAGAAATATAATTTTTTTATAATAAAATTAATAAAATACAAATTTTTATCAATTTTTTATAAGTTATAATCTAAAACTTATAAAGACATTCTAAAAAATTGACAATTAATTAGAAAGAAATTAGACTGACTGTTTTTCGAATCAAAGCAACTCAGATTTTTCCAATCTTTGATTATTTCTTTGTTGCATAAAAAAAACTTTTTGAATTCCTTGTAGAAAGAGATTTACCTAATGAAAAAGCTTTCAATGCTGCCCAATAGCCTTTTTTTTTCCAAAGATTTTTACGAATACGTTTTTTTGAAATAGAAATACGTTTTTTCGGAACTGCCATTAAAAAATAGAATAAGTTTTTAATTGCTATAGTTGGATGTCAAAGACATCTATTATCGATTGGTCAAAACAACAATTGTTTTTTACTATTTCGGTTATCTATTTATTTTCTATCCAGTATACCCCTTATAAAAATATGAATATATAAAAATAAAAATTGTATATATAAATGTCAATATCAATATAGTAATAAAAAAAAAAGACGGTGTACCATCTCTATATAATTTTTTTTTATTGTTCTCCATGTATTTATACAGGTAATGGTAATAAAATGAGCTAAAATACATAAAAAAAAAATAGAAAGTTTCCCTAGTACCTTATTAAATTAATTTTGAAATTACTTTATTAATTGGCCAGGCTCATACAAAGAGTACATCTAATTTGAAAATGTGCAAGAGACTAGGACTATTAAATTTCGAAAAGTTCTTTAATGATTCGGACTAAACCGACTAAAAAAACTAACTTTTCTGATAAAAATTCTAGTTTTTTATGATTCTGGTCAAATACTTGTTTTGGTCAAATTATTTAGCCTTTAAACAAACAATTGAAATCTATTGATTTGAAATATAAATATTTTAAATAGTTGAAAAATATTCAAAATAATTAAGTCTAGAAAATTCTATATTTTGGATATTTTAATTTTTTTTATTTTATTAACCGATCCCTTTCATTTCAAAAAAACTAAGAGCCAATAAATCATAAACAATTAATTAAGATAAAAAGCATTTTTTTTATGCAATATACATATCTATATTCATGGATTATACCTTTTATTCCCCTTCCAGTTCCTATATTAATAGGAGCAGGACTTCTACTTTTTCCCAAGGCAACAAAGGATCTGCGCCGTATATGGGTTTTTCCTAGTATTTTATTATTAAGTATAGTTATGATTTTTTCAACCTATCTGGCTATTCAACAAACGAATAACCCTTCTATCTATCTATCTATATGGTCTTGGACTATCAATAATGACTTTTCTTTAGAATTTGGTTATTTAGTTGACTCACTGACTTCTATTATGTTAATATTAATCACTACTGTTGGACTTATGGTTCTTATTTATAGTGACAATTACATGTCTCATGATCTGGGATACTTGAGGTTTTTTGCTTATATGAGTTTTTTTAATGCGTCAATGTTAGGATTAGTTACTAGTTCTAATCTGATACAAATTTATTTTTTTTGGGAATTCGTTGGAGTGTGTTCTTATCTATTAATAGGGTTTTGGTTCACCCGGCCTACTGCAGCGAATGCTTGTCAAAAAGCGTTTGTGACTAATCGCGTTGGAGATTTTGGTTTATTAGTAGGAATTTTAGGTTTTTATTGGATAACGGGCAGTTTAGAATTTCAGGATTTATTTGAAATATTTAATAACTTGATTTATAATAATCAGGGTAATCTTTTATTTTATACTTTGTGTGCCTTTCTATTATTTGCCGGTGCAATTGCTAAATCGGCTCAATTTCCACTTCATGTATGGTTACCCGATGCCATGGAAGGTCCTACCCCTATTTCAGCTCTTATACATGCTGCTACTATGGTAGCGGCCGGAATTTTTCTTGTCGCTCGGCTTTTCCCGCTTTTAATAGCTTTACCTTACATAATGAAGCTAATAGCTTTGATCGGTATAATAACATTACTTTTAGGAGCCGCTTTAGGTCTTGTTCAAACGGATATTAAGAGGGGTTTAGCTTATTCTACAATGTCTCAATTGGGCTATATGATGTTGGCTCTCGGTATGGGGTCTTATCAAGCGGCTTTGTTTCATTTGATCACTCATGCGTATTCTAAAGCATTGTTGTTTTTAGGTTCTGGGGCTATTATTCATTCAATGGAAACTATTGTTGGTTATTCTCCAGATAAAAGTCAGAATTTGGTTCTTATGGGAGGTTTAAAAAAACGGATGCCTATTACAAAAACATCTTTTTTAGTAGGTACACTTTCTCTTTGCGGCATTCCGCCTCTTGGATCTTTTTGGTCCAAAGATCAAATTCTTAATGATAGTTGGTTGTATTCACCGATTTTTGCAATAATTGCCTATTCCACCGCAGGATTAACTGCATTTTATATGTTTCGGATATATTTACTTACTTTTGAGGGCCATTTAAATCTTTATTTTCAAACTTATAGTGAAAAAAAAAAAAGCCTGGTTTATTCAACATCTTTATGGGGTAGAGAAGGACAGGGGGTGATTCAACCAAAGTATTCCTTATTATCTTTATTAACAATAAATAATTATAAACGGATTCTTTTTTTTTTCAAAAAGAAAA